AAAAAGCCGCCCCGCCACAGCAGGCGGGTTGGTTCCTCTGTCGTCGCCGGGGAGCTCTTGGCGAGGAGACCTTAGGATAAGTTGCTAAAACAAACGGGAGGGGCGGACCGACCCGTTCAGTAGAATTCCGAAAAAAAGACTGTTGGCAGCAGCAGGTGGAGACATTTCAGTGGCCCCCTTCAAAAGGAAATGCGGGCAGGGTTAAGCTCGGCAGAGGGTTCGAGAATAGGGTAGGGTTCTGTCCTTAAGATTCAGATAAGAAAAGGGTTCCAAACCTTTATGCATGCACCTCCGTATAAGTGCTGCGTACAAGTTCCGGCCAGGATAATTGAGAAAGATCAAACCAATTTGAACCGCTCACATCACAGTAGTAGTAGTAGCGTAAAGGCCGTAAGTCGGGGGGCGGCCAAAACATAAGGCTATTACTTTCACATCTCTCTCTATCTATCTATAGATAGATAGAGAGAGAGATTCGCTGCGTGAGCAACCCGACTGTGCGATACATGTGCTCTACAGGTCGCACTCCATCTTTCTTCCCAACGAGCCCCTCTTTTTATTTTGAAGACGGGCCTTGCGTTCGGTTCGAAAGGCATGGTTTTCAGTATGTCTCCAGATAGGCCCCCCACTAGTCCGGCTAGCTAGTGAGCGGTTCTTTCGGGCGAGAAGCAGGCCGGGCGGGCATCTCTCGCAGCGCAAGCTGCATTCTTCGCCACGCCACCACCCGAGAAGCAAAAGATTCTAGAGTCCAGGCTGAAAATACATGCATAGATAGTGATCTAATGACAAGGGCCGACGACGGAAGCTCGGGACGGAGCCGTATGATGCGGAAGTCTCACGTACGGTTCCCTGAGAAGGGAGTGGCTACCTACTGGAGCTTCGACCAACCACCACCGGTCAATTCCGCTTTGGGGTCACCCCTTACTCTACCATTATTATAGGCGTATGGGGTTCGAGACAAAGAAAGATCAAGGCAGCATATAAGTTTTTCCTTTATACTTTACTTGGATCTGTTTTTATGCTATTAGGTATTATCTTTATAATTTTCCAAACAGGAACCACCGATTTACAAATATCATTAACCACAGAATTTAGTGAGCGGCGCCAAATCTTTCTGTGGATTGCTTCTTTCGCCTCTTTCGCCGTCAAAGTGCCTATGGTACCAGTTCATATTTGGTTACCCGAAGCTCATGTGGAGGCACCTACGGCAGGATCCGTCATCTTGGCAGGAATTCCTTCAAAATTGGGAACCCACGGGTTTTTGAGATTTTCAATACCCATGTTTCCCGAAGCGACACTTTGTTCCACTCCTTTCATTTATACTTCAAGCGCGATTGCTATAATATATACTTCCTTGACCACTTTAAGACAGATCGATCTTAAGAAGATCATTGCTTACTCCTCAGTAGCCCATATGAATCTGGTGACTATTGGTATGTTTAGTCGGGCGGCGGCCGTTAGGTCACCTATTTTGAGTTATGGACACACAAGGCCAAAACATGTGTGCCGGGCGTGCGACCCATCAACCTACTAGCAATGGGGGAGAAAACATAGCATGTCGCAACAAAAGCTTGATTCGAGGCGTCAGCAAAACACTGCCGTCTGTTCCAAAAACAAAAGCCCCTTAGCGCCCCGGGACGGGAGTGGGGGACGGCCCGCAGGCAACGGCAGCACTGGCTCCACGAAGTCAGAATCGAATCTTTCTGTTGGCTTTCCCAATTCGTGAATAAGAATGAAAGGGCTAGAAGCGAGCGCTTCTAGCTGCTTTGCCTGCTTCTTATTATGGCGGCTATGTTGGCGTGGCGAAACTGAACGAAAAGCGAGATGAACGTACTATTTTCAAATCGATTGATAGATAGCCTGATCTGTTATGATAGATCGAAAGAGTAGGAATAGATAGAGAGGGAATCTATCAATAATAAGGGGGAATCCCCTATTTCTATCTATTGATGAGACAACTATCTATTCTTGATCCATCAGATACATATCGATTTTTTTCTGATGGAGTCTACATCGTACGTAGAGCGCCCAGGCGCTTTTTGGGCCAGCTCAGTTCTCTTATCCATCGGTCCAATGCACTGGGCTGGGCTCATCTCATGGAAAAGAAAATGTAGTTGTGTTGTTCTTCGACGCCTCGACGCATTCCCTTCTCTCCCCGGCATCGTCCCACACAGAAAGAAAGAGCGCGGAGCCCCGGCCCGACCTCTGTAGGTCCGCTAACGTAAAGCGAGGAGTTGAGCCTGAACTGGCGAACCGAAGTCACTTTCGGAACCATACTTCCTACAGCTAACACGTGTCCAGTCCAGCGGGAACGCGCAGCGCAAACGAACGTGAGCTGCTATACCGAATCCCCCGCTGGCCATCGGGGACCGAGTGGTAAGGCCATGATCTACAGGGGAACGGATCACTCATTCTTCCATTGGGGACAGGTGCACGAACGACAACTCCAAACGTCACACATCCGCCGCCTACCTACCGTTTAGGTGGCACCAGCGAGATCCAGCTAAGGTAAGGAACTTCGTGTCGCGGCTGCTCCACTCCGCCGCGGTCTCATGAACTGAACTTCGTTGCCTTCCCGCGCGCGAAGCAAGTGGGCGCTGCGCTGTGGGTCAGTTTCGGGGCGGGGGGTGAAGAGAGACCATAAGAATAATTCATTTGGATCGACGAGCCTTTTCAGCCCCAAAACTCAGAATCAATGGAATGTCTGTCTATCTATGAACATCTATTCTATCTGTATATCTAGGGGATCTCTCTCTACATATCAAAGTTTTTTTTATGGCATGATATGATCGCCTAGCCGTAGCCGCATATCGGCTGCGCTCAATATGCGGTATTTCCGCTGGATCAGATCTTTCGCTTTGACGGAAGCTTTTGGACCTAGCAAAAATGGAAGCCTTCGCGCAAGCAAGCCCGCGAGAGAAGGAAGCAAAGTAGAAGCTTTGCCAGAAGCAAAACGAGGAAGCAGAGCTGTCGTATAAGCGGTAGCTTCCCCCGACCGACTAAAAGAAAACAGTCGCGACCTACTTTGATTCAAAAGAAAGGCGAAGGGTTTGGCAACAAGCAAACGGCTTTCTATCATAGTTGCAAGGGTTCAAAACCTTAACTACTTAAGTACCAAAGGCTGCTTTCGGTCGGTTTCATAAGGGGGCTGTTCACTACAAGCTATCCGCGCTGTCTTAGATTGAACGGCAATAAGATAAGTCGACGTTCAATCTCTAAGGCGGGTTTTCGCTGAGAACTGAATAGTGTTCGTGTCAAAAGGTGAACAACGCCCTAGCTTCTAGAGTTCGCTGCTTTTCCCAGGCCGGAGAATTATACTGCTCGCCTTTGTTTGGTATATTCATTCAGTACCAATACAAACTACAACTACACAAAAGTGGAAGGGCCACTATAAAAGCTAGAAGTAGCCAGCCTATAAGTAGTCGGCCTAACCAAACCAAAACGTCACGACAACAGAAAATTACCCTTATGAATGGAATCTTAAGTAGGGGGCCGCCCGCCTACCAATCAAAGAGGCTGAGAGTAAGCGTAAGCTCACTCGTAAGCTCTTCGAGCTTTCTCCGCCAGAGAGAGTAGAAAGGGGGAGAAGCGACTCGTCGTAGAAGCTTTGCTTCCGGAACGAAGCGAAGCCTAAAAGATCGACTTGGCGCAGGAGGCCCAGCATTCTGAGCTGGAAGGAGGCAAGCAAATGAAGGGAGGCATTACGGGCCGACTACAAGAAGCTTTGCTTCTACGACTCGACAAGTCGCTTATAGAATGCCGACTACTAAGTGAAGACTTTCCACTTCATTTAATAAGGGAAGGAAGGGGGGAGGGAAGCTTAGCGAGCTTTAGTTGGCCGACCACTACATAAGCCGCTGGCGGAGAAAGCTCGAAGAGCTTCCCTTCATTGGCTTCGCGGGAGCCGCACAGCACACATAGCTGGAAGTCAGAGGGCCCATAGTACCTGCCTAACCCTTCTCTCCGAGGGACCGTGGATCGGAAAGCGCCGTCTAAACCATCCCATTCATCCAAAAGAGAAGGGAAGGGGCCTATGTATTTGCATGACCCCTGCGGATTTGAGACCCTATACTACACCCGGAGCCAATCCCCTATCGGTCCTGCCACCACGCCGCAGAACGAGAGCTCGTGTGGAACCTTTTCTTTCTGGCGTAACAGCGGTGGAACGTAAGAAAAGATTACGGTCACGTAACATAAGGGTCGGAGGTACGGTAAACTCGGCCAAAATATGATACCCGAAGGGCCCGGCACGCACAATCCTATCCGAGTCCGAGTTTACCCCCTGCCCTTCTCCTGCCGTGGAAGAACTTCAGCCTGTGGTGTGGTCCAACCCATGGGAAAAAACAACCTCATCCCCCCCATTGCTCAGTGCTCCCTGCTGCTTCGCTGGGCTTTACCCGTCCCCGGCGTGGACGCGGGCTTCTATAAGAGAATGAGAAGCTCTCAACACAAGAAAACGCGAACCGTGTGGAGCCCTCCCGAGTTCGTTTTCTGCCGCCACTGGCCGGCCGCCGGGGAAACACTGCCCGGCCCCCTCTCGGGAAACGGGGGTGGGGGTCCAACAAGCACTTGCTGCAGAGGGGGCCCACAAGCACCCGGCCCGCCCCTTCTTCTTCAGTGAAGCCGATCTCTTTTTCGCCAGTGCTGACGCAGTGCGCACGTAGATAAGGAAAGCAAAATCCCAGTGGGGGGGAGGGCCAGTGCCTTTCTTTTCTTTTACGGCCTAAACTCCTGTCAGCCGTGGGGAACTACTGCTCGGTCGGGGGGAAGGGAAAGGCTTGGGCCTACCTATCCCGATCCCGATAGGACCTCATAAAAAGAACGGGAGCTGTTGAGAGGTTCCATATTGCCGAGCAAAAGGGCAGCACTTCTGTACGTGATCGTAGTATGTCATGTCGTCTCGTCCCCGCTGCATTGAAGAGTACCTATGCACTATGTTCCGGTTCACTGATAAGGAAGATAGAGTTGGGGTGGGGGTCCACGATGTGATACTCAAGTATGCCCCGGGGAGATACATGCTAACTATGGGTAGGAAGCAGGAACCATTATGTTATGTAAATAACTTCGGGGGGTTACAGATCTCTTATACTACCATCGATCGACAGAGCGGAACGACCAGAAAAAGAAGTGAAGTTAGAAAGCCGTATGATAGGTGGTAACTATCTTGTACGGTTCGGGGGGTAATAGGCATACTCCGATCAGTGGGGGGGGATCTTTGGCTCTATCGAACATACAGGGAATTGGAGGTAGCATTCTACCGATGTTAAGTCATGGACTGGTTCCTTCAGCCCTTTTTCTATGTGTTGGTGTTCTATATGACCGACATAAGACTCGACTTGTTAGATATTACGGAGGTTTAGTGAGCACCATGCCGAATCTCTCTACCATTTTCTTCTCTTCTACTTTGGCCAATATGAGTTCACCTGGTACTAGCAGCTTTATCGGAGAATTTCCCATCTTAGTAGGAGCTTTCCAAAGAAATAGCTTAGTAGCCACATTAGCAGCACTTGGGATGATTTTAGGCGCGGCGTATTCCCTTTGGCTATATAATCGTGTGGTTTCTGGAAATTTAAAACCCGATTTCCTCCATAAATTCTCCGATTCAAATGGCAGAGAAGTTTCCATTTTTATACCTTTTATTGTTGGAGGGGCGACCGTCCGTTGAACTACCAAAGAAAAAAGGGTAAACCAATGTGATCATGACATTGTAGGTGCTTGCGATGGGACGGATGTGACTTCCCTCAGTTGGTTTGGGTGGCATAGCCCGTTGCAGAAGTCCCCCCTTTTTTTTTTCCATTTCTTTAGTCTTTAGGGAGCCAAAGTTTTACTTTTCTAATAAAATAAGGCTCGCCCTTATAGCTTATGGGGGCGCCTCACGTTTTTTGGCTGAGCCGTATCTTGCTGGGTGGGACCGAGAGAAAGAAAGGACGGGAGGCAACCATGCATGGTACTTCTCGACCGTGTCTCCGAGGGACAGTTGAACGAGCGACTCATGAATGCTGCCGGGTTGGACGAGCCAATAACTCGAACGCGTTCGGTCTGTTTTTTGAGCAAGAATCACAGCGTTACCTTACCTTCACCATGATACGGACTCCAAGTTCTTATGGCGGAGCACGAGGAGATTTTTCATCAATATGATGATGGGAATGGAAACCAGAAGCACGACCGGGGTCTTCGTGGTCCAAGATAATCAAACCATCAGTAAGAGTAACGTAAGCATGAGACTTTTTGGTAGTACCGGTGAACCAGATGGCCGCGGCGATGGAATCTGGGACGGAGGACTCGTAGTATCTCTCTAGATCTGGCAAAAGCGAAAGACCCCTAACGTAATTCGAATGAAGGCTGACCGCTGAGCCCACTCTGGCCTCGCAGGGCGGGCCCCTGTGGTTGCGAGCTGGAGCTGCCATAGCTTATGGCTAGAGCAATGGGAGGGGCCCCAGCAGAGAGAACAGTAAGGATAACGAGCGCGCCGCCCGTCAAGCGGGCGGCAGGAGCAGCAGGCAAGTGCTTGATAGGCCAACAGCCCAGTGAACCGGGCGGGTCACTCGACGAAAGGGGGGCACACTGAGCAAGTACGATAAATTGGCCCCGCTCCGCTTTATTAAAAGCAAGGACCACTACGGGAGATCAAACCAAGGACCTATGGAAGTCGGGGCTCGTCCCCGGTCAATATTGGATCAAACAATAGGGGGCCGTAGCACTGACCTCTTTTTTTTTTTAAATACAAAAAGATCGTACAGTTCCCTACCGAGACAACAGAAACTCGGAACGGATCCTCCGCGCGCTGGGCATACCTCGTCCGTGCGTCTTTCTCGTGGCGGGAACAGAACAACAGGGAAAGACCCGGCCGACCTGTCCAGGGCTCGAGGGCGAGCTTTATTTAAGAGAGAATGGGGAGTGAATCGAAAGGCTTCCGTTTTGGTTTGGGGGCTTTCGGGCTCCTCTCGATCTTTTTCGTAGTTGGGAAGGGGGAAGGAGTCTAAATCAATGGACATTAATGAACCATCATTGATGGACGTTGCACATGACACGATCAATTCGACTCAAGGTCCGGCGCTAATAGAGGTTGCTTACTCTCCTAGTTGCGAAGGAAAAGGGCAGGGCTTTTTTCTTAGTAATAGTGGGCGGGTCTCATGAGATGTATGCCGGCCGTCGGAATCAAATGAAGGTCGAAGGACCATTCGATTCATTAAGGGGCATAGCGGTGCCCTCGCCTGGCGCCATTCCCAGCAGACGGGCGGGCCCGGGCCTGAATTCAGACCAGACTCTTCTTTGTTTGAGCTGCTCCCACGCACGCAGGCCGGAAGATCTCAGTTGTCCTGGACTGGACAAGTACATAGAGATCTTCGTGGGACCGAGGGGGGGAGTCTCAATCGATCTTTTCTAGGATTCCTTATCACGCCACGCACGGAGATCTTTCCATTGATAGATAAGAGGGCTCCCCCTTGAACAAACTCTTAAAGGTTAGGTTACTACCTGCCTCTATGGAAGAGGTGTACTTTGTACCGCCCGAAGGTCATATAGATCGAAACCCAGAGCGATAAGAACGAAAACCCTACCCACGGCTACAACTACTGGCGCTTCAAAAAGCTTAGATTCTAAGGGCGATACTGAAAGCCTTTTTTTAGGTCGTGTAATAGGGAGGTGTAAGCCCCGAAAACCTTTGGTACTTCGGTAGGGCGAGCAGCCCTTAAAAAAAAAGGGTTTTGATCCCTTCCCCTATTTCTGCATTTCATTTTCTATTCGGCCCGCCTCAAACAAAATGAGAAAGAAAAAAGGAGAGGCCTATTGATTCGAAGTTACTACGAAAGGGTCGGTCAATAGCATAGCTCTTTCTTTCCCCGGTCTCCTTTCGAAGGAAAGGCCTTCGCATTACTAATCCGGTAGGGCCGGACGGCTTTGTTTGACCCAGCTTGGCGAATCGCATCCCCGCGCAACGACATAGTTTGTGCGCCCCTTACCGTTCTCACTCAGTGTTTGCAACGGCTGGGGAGGCAGTCGTAGAAGCGAAGCCTATCGCCAAGCCGACCATCAAATACGAGATTGGGCCCCTTCTCAAAGATTTGATGGAATGGCCCAGCCCACCCAAGAGCGCTTATGTCATATGGGAACTCATGGCTGGAAACAATCCTTAGGGTTTTGATATCAGGTAGGAATAATAAGAGTCAAAGTCCAGGTTGGTTGGTGAGCCTAGTGATAGGAGACTATCTAGCTTGGTTCGGAGAGCACTTGTTTGTTGGGTTAAAGATTTTTTTTTTGCTAAATGTTACGCCTAAATGCTGAACTATTGACCCTACTTGTTCGGATGGGTGTTCACCCCAAAGTGTTCCCGGACTGCATGCATACATCCGTAAGTAACTTAGTGCAACATGGCAAATTTCATTGAGAGGAATCAGCAAAGAAAAGAAAAACGGGTCAACATCAACATGTGTATTTGAGAGATTGTCCTCGGGCTGAGGAGTGTCCACATGAGTTCGTTGAGGTGTCTACACAGGAAAAAAAACCTCTTTTCTATTTTGTCGAGAGTTCTGATTGCTCCACCTAAGTATAACGAAAAGGAGGAGTTGGAAAGGAGCCAGAAGCTTCGCTTCCGGTAGCTTGCTGACTCTCCTAGTTAGAAGAAGGCTCTTTAGCGAATTCTTTAGATCTGGATAAAGTCTCGCTCTCGCTCAGTAAAGAGAGTTGTAGATTCGTAAGATCATGATAGAGTCCCCTTTACACTTTCTATTAGATTAGTAAAGCGCTAGCGCGCTACAACTAGCATAGCAGCCTGCGGAAAAAGTTCTAGAGACCCTACTCCTAAGTTGGAGCAACAAGCAACGGAATGAACGCCTCGCCTTTACTCTAATAAGGGCGTTAGCGCAGTGCGAGTTACGTTCGATGTGGTGTCCTGTAAACTTTGGTCTCGATCAACTCAGTGCTTAGATAAGATTTTCAATCTACTGTAGAGGGCTATGGCTGAAACATGGTTCTGGCTAGAGCACTTTTGGTTTTATCGCTCCTCTCTCGAATCCTCTGTATTGGTGTAGTCTATAAGACTGTATGCGCACCTGAGCGAAAACTTGTAAAGTTAGAGTGAGTAGGTTAAGGTGTGTCCAAAGGCAACCTGTCCGGTTGGGAAAGCGATATGGACAGGTCAACCCTGGTCGATGTCCCGTGTTAACGGTAGCATCGATATCTCGGGTTAGTCACCGAGACGCCCCCCCATGGTGGGACAAGTTCCCCATAATTTAGGAGAGTTGTTGTCGACATTGGCTTAGCGCAATAGTCTTTGATCTGGGATACGGACTTCGGAGGGGAGTCACTTCCGAGTCGCCCAGCTGGCAACATGGGTCAGGCTGTGAATGTATAAAAAAAACACCATGACTCACTAGTTCTTTCAAATATTACTGCGCTCAGTGTCGACTTCATGGCGTGGGATCTTTTAAGGTCCCAAGACCATTATCGCGGTCTTAAATGAGGCCACGCTTTTGGTCTTCGACGATTACACCAAGGAGAGATGCATCGCTGCATTCCTTCTAGCCAAGAAGGTATACTGGTTAAGGAGGAAATCAGTCTTTTTATTAAAGGCTCTTTATCTAAAGCAGTGTGCCTTTGCGCTGCAGAAAGCTTATGCCGGAGATCCAGCAACCAGAAGACTCCCTTTTCCAGGATCTCTCACCCGTTCAGGGTACCCAACGATTATTCCATCCTTCCATAGAAGAATGATATATTAAAAGGATGAGAAGGCGGATCAATTAGTCCAGTTGTACTTGTCATGGTTTTCATTGGCGAAGGTCATTCAGTTGGCTAAGCCCTTGCCCTTTGACAGCATAGTGCAATTGCCAAAGGACATTGATTCCGTTATGAGCTTCTGTTCAGAGTGTCAAGATTTTGGACGAGGTCTCATTAATCGTTATTGACCTTTTTTCTCCCAGATTCCTATCCTTCAAGGAATATCTTGGGAGCCAACCTGAAAGACAGTGCCTAATGTAAGGATCCCTAAGGATGCGTTGTATCCTAA